GAGGAAAGTGGGATAAATGGCTGATACTACTGGAAGGATTCCGCTTTGGATAATAGGTACTGTAACTGGTATTCCTGTGATCGGTTTAATTGGTATTTTCTTTTATGGTTCATATTCCGGATTGGGTTCATCCCTGTAGTAATCGGCTGAACTGAGTTTTTGAAATGAAAGCGCAAGAAGTCAACAGGACCCTCTCTTTCTTTGACGAGAGGCGGTCCTGTTGACTTCTTAATAATCATAATCTTTTTTATTCGTATAAATGAAAAAATGGAGAACTTTTTTTGATGTTTCAAAAAACTCCATTTGTATTTTTTGAGATTTTTGAAAAAGAAACCTCATTAATTGATTCAAAACATCTCTTCCTCGATAATATCTGTCGATACTTTCTTAAAATAACTTAAAATAAGGAAAACGAAAATAAAAGAAAAAGGGAATCACTTGATTTCCTTTTTCTGGGTGGCACAATATAAAAATAGAAATAGAATTAATGAGAATATATTAATATTTGAATTTGAATATTCTTTATCTATTTCTATCTATTTTTTCTATCGATCAGATATCATGCGAACCCTTTCTATACTAAAAGAATCTTACTCTAATTTTTAGTATCTAATATTTTTGAAGGTTGAATTTTTTTATAAACAAGTTTTCTATTTGCTCAATAAAATTCCCTCTCTTTTTTGTTTGTCCGCTACTCTACTACTTCTTATATATTATATGCAATAAATAAAAAAAAATATTATATGTCATAAAGGTTCTAATAAAAACTCGGAAAAAATCTAAACAAGGAATAGGATTCTTTTCGAGGACCGGGATCAATAGGCATTATTATATTAATTAATATTTCGGAGAATATTTCGACACAAACAAGAAGGACTCTAGGAAGACAAATAATCCCTCCTAGAATCCCGTTTTTCCAATTTCTATTTATATTGTGCTTAATATTCTCCGCTTCACAATATACATACTATGACTGACTAGTAAAGAATTCTCTAAATATGGTAGAAAAAGAATAGAAAGAAGCAAAGGGCTTTTCTGAATTTTTTGATTCTACAGAATTACATAATTATCAACAAGAATTTAGTCATTTTTACGAACTTAATATGTTGATAAATCCGCGGACCTAGAAATTCATTTCAGACAATTGAACCTTCTCAAACTGTTTCTTTTTAAGAACCAAAAAGATTTGTGCCAAAATAACAGATGCCAAGAAGAACAAGAGACCTTGGACACGTAACGGATCTTGAAGTACTATTTCCACATCCCCCTGACCAAATCCACCCACATTGGGATTACTCGTTAATGGTTGATCAAATTTGATAGATTCACCCTCTGAAACAAGAAGTTCTGGTCCCGGAGGTATAATATCAATCACTTCGCGGCCATCCGATGCATCCACTATAGTTATTTCATATCCCCCTTTTTCTTTTCGTATGATTTTGTTTACTATACCTGCTGCTGTAGCATTATAAACATTATTATTACTCTTGCTCCCGTCGGGATAAATCTGCCCCCTTCCCCTGTTCCCGCCTACGTATATGGGATATTTTAAGAAGTGAACATCTCTCTTAGTAGCGGGATCGGGGGAAAGAATAGGAAAGGTGATTTCATTATATTTCTGACCAGGAACAGGGCCTACCACAAGAATATTTTTTTTAGTGGGACGGTAACTTTGAAAAGACAGATTACCTATCTTTTCTTTAATCTCGGGCGAAATACGATTGGGGGAAGCCAATTCAAATCCCTCCGGTAAAATAAGAACAGCCCCCACATTCAAAGCCCCCTTTTTACCATTAGCAAGAACTTGTTTCACTTGCATATCATAAGGAATTCGAACAACTGCTTCAAATACAGTATCAGGAAGTACCGCTTGTGGAACCTCGATATCCACGGGTTTATTAGCTAAATGGCAATTGGCACATACAATACGGCCAGTTGCTTCTCGCGGATTTTCATAACCCTGCTGTGCAAAAATGGGATATGCATTTGAAATGGGTGCTCGAGTTATTATATATATCATGAGCGATACGGAAATGGATCGAGTAATTTCTTCCTTTATCCAAGAAAAGGCATTTCTAGTTTGCATGGTCCAATCATTGATCCTGAAAATGAAAAAGTTCTACAATAAAATTAGGTCGGTCACTGGTATAGTTCCCTATCCATGATTCTGCTATTTACTGAAAAAATTTGAGAAATAATTTTACTGGACTGGAATATAGGAGGAATCCCCTGGATGGGTAGAAAAAAAAAAAAAGAAAAGGATAAGTCAATTTTTGAATATTTAACTTTTGTACAAAATAACAAACTTTCTAATTGGATCAGTGGATCATTTTATCAGTCATTCATTGAATGATAAATCACTACAAGTGACGGAGATACACGATTTAAATAACGGAAAATCCAATATTTTAAAATTGTATCTAGAATGACTGGAAAAGTGGAAACAAGACCGGATATAATTTGATCATTATGAGCAAATCCAAAATCTTTATAGACAGAACCAATCATTAGTTCCCAACCATGGGTCGAATGGAATCCTATACATAAATCAGTTAATAAAAGAATAGAAAAAGCTTTTATTGTGTCGCTTAAGTTATATAGGAATTCTTGAACCCAAGAGTTAAGAATAAAAAGTTCTTGATTACCTAGAATAGAGTAACCACTTAAAATAACGAAACAGATTATATTTGTCGAGAAGTGCAAAATCGTATGGATACGATCTTCGTTGTGCGTCTTGATCAATTGGATTGTTTCTTTGTAGATTCCGATACGAAGGTTTTGTAGATGTGTTTCCGGATATTCCTTTATCATTCCATCCAAGAGTAACAGTTCCTCTAATTCTATGAATTTTTTTAGAATACTTTTTTCTTGAATATCATTCAAGAAAATTTCGGATTGTCTAGTATTCGACCAATTAGTAACCCAAGATTCCATATTTTTCTTAAATGAGAAAGAGATCCACCAGGGCAAAAAGACTATAGATGTAAGATATAGAAGGGGAATGAATGCTTTCTTTTTTTCCATTTTTCGTCTTTAATGAACTGAGCTTCACCTCATTCGTCAACTCTATATGATAAGAATATTTCTATCAAGCATAAGTTCTATTACAAGTCATAGAGCCTATAAATCTATAAATCTATTCTCACTTTTTTTTATTTGCAATTCGGGAGTTAGTTCTTTGAATTTAGAAAGAATACACAAATAGAATAAGAAAGAGTCTACTTCCAATTCGAATGAAGAAAAAAAAATATTGTTTCCAAAGATATCAATTGCTAAAATTCGAAGCAATTGCCCCCTTCGATGAATGCATGAAAGAGCACTTCAAGTAATGAATACTTCAAGTAATGAATATTAGTCGGATTTCGAAACGAAAGAACGCCCCTTCTATCAAAATAAAAAATATCAAATATTTCGAAAAAAAAAATTCTTGAATTTTTCAGTTAATTTTTGTTTTTCAAAATACTTCAATCGGTACACGCAAGAAATAGGCCAATTCCGCCGCTTTTTGTTCAATTTCTCGTGGAGTCAAATTCTCGTCAGTCCGAGTCAAGGGAATGACCCCCTGTCCTCTGATTTCCATATAAAGGACACGACGAGTATAAATACCCTCTTTAACTTCTATTCTGATGGACTGAATGTCTTTCATAAGGAATCGGAGAAAGATACGACGATTTTTTCCAGGAAATCCCCAACGAAAAATACACACTATTCCCTCTTTTCTATCGAATCGATCATAACCACTACCTACATTCCACGAAATTGTACACCACAAATAGGAGCTAATAAAAAGACCTGCGATTCCATAGAAAGACATCACGATCCCTTGTGGAAAAAAAAGAATTTGCTGAGACGGAAATAAAAATAGCAAATTCCTACCAAGATAACTCGAAGTTCCAACCAATAAGAACCCTAATGAACCTAAAAAAAGGATAAAAGCCCAGCAGAAATTACTTGTTTTTCGAGACCCCGTTATAAGTTCTATCCATATACGTTCTGATCGCCAACCCATATTAGATCCAGTTGTATTTTATTGGAATTTGGAAAATAACCCAACCAAATGAATTTTACTTTACTTTTCCTTGTTTCCGAAGTAACTCTCATCAACTAGCACTATTCTGATGTAAACCTTTCGGAGTAATTCATCGAATTGCTTCTAGATCTAAAAAAAATAGATGAGATTTGTCCCTACCGCCCGTCTCTAAAAAATCTTGTTTTTTTGAACATGAAGAAATAAAGAAGCCATTGCAATTGCCGGAAATACTAGGCCCACTAAAGGCACAAAAATAGAGGGTAAGTTACTGAGAGTTGTCATAAAATGGGTACCTCGATTTAATATTTGTACCTGTTTTTTTATTTATTTTTTAATATTTTTACCTGTTATTGTTATATTGTTCTAAAGGTTATAAAGATATTTTATAATCATTAGAATTCATATATACTTATACTAAGTATATTTTCATAGAGAATTCTATATAGAATTCTACTAAATATATCTAAGTGAGTATATATATAAAATAATGAGTATATAATATAATAATATAGAATATAATAATTAACTAGTATTTAGAATTCTAATATATATAGAATCGAATTCTAAGATAATAATAGAATATTTATATTTAAAATAGATAGAGAATCTATATAAATATTAAAAGAAAAATAATAGAAAAATATAAAGATAAAGATTTGAAAACTCTACTTGATTTCATTTTGAGTCAAAGGAAAAAAAGCATGGAGGTGAAATAACTCACTAAGAACACCCTTTAAAGGATTACGTGGTACGATTGAATCAAATAAGCCTTTATGGAATAAATATTCAGCCCCTTGTGAACCTTCAGGTACTGTCTTATTCAATGTTTGCTCAATTACTCTTTTACCCGCAAATGCAATGTAAGCATTGGGTTCCGCAATAATGATATCCCCCAACATACCAAAACTAGCTGTCACCCCACCAGTAGTAGGAGATGTAAGGATCGAGACATAGAATAACTTTTTATTTG